AGCAGAGGCCCTTATTTTCATATTTTTCATTCCTTACTTAAATTCTGAATCCATTCTTTTGAAGAAAAAAAGTTTCTTGAATTTTTGAACCCCGAATAGTATTCCGTAATGTTGAACTTGAAAAACTACTTAATCGTTTGAATCCTTGTTGTGGAGTCTATAAATTATACGTCCTTTAGTTGAATCATAACGGCTTATTTCAATTTTAACTCTATCTCCCGGTAGGATCCGTATAAAACCACGTCGTATCCTTCCTGAAACATAACCTAGAATCAGATCTTCATTATCTAAACGAACCCGGAACATACCATTAGGAAGTGATTCAGTAATTAAACCTTCATGAATCCATTTTTCTTCTTTCATTCCAGGTAAAACCCCCTTAAAGTATCAACTAAGACTAATGGAGAAGGAGTGATATTATACAACCCCTCTTTGCTCTTTTTTTCAAAAATAGGAAGTTTCAGATCGAATTCGGATATTCGAAGGCTTACCATATATAACATAAAATTTCTCCGCCAATTCCTTCGAGTCGAGCTTCTCGATCTGTCATTATACCTCGAGAAGTAGAAAGAATTACAATCCCCATTCCTCCTAAAATTCTAGGAATTCGTTGATAGTTAGAATAGATTCGTAGACCAGGTCGACTGACCCGTTTTAATTTTAAAATCTTTCGATATGGTCCTTTCCTATTCTTTCTATGTCCCAGAGTTAAAACCAAAAAATTTTTGTTTCTTTCCTGATGTTTCCTCGCATTTTCGATAAAACCTTCTCGTAAGAGTATTTTAACAATGTTTTCTGTGATGTTAGTAGATGCTATTCGAACCGTTCCTTTTCGATTCATGTCAGCATTTCGTAGAGAGGTTATTATATCAGCAATAGTGTCCCTACCCATGATGAACTAAAATTAGTGGTGTCCCCGAATTTTGATATAATCAACATGCTTTTTTTAGTTTTTTTTATGAAAAAAAAAATGAAAGGTATATACGTGATACACAATCTACTAATTAATCTATTTCATTCAAATACCCTACTCTATTATGTTTTCGTTTTATAATTATAATACCTCGGGAGCTAATGAAACTATTTTTGTAAAATTTAATTGTCTCAACTCCCGGGTGATCGCACCAAAAACTCGAGTTCCTTTTGGATTTCCTTCTTGATCAATGATAACTGCAGCATTGTCATCATATCGTATTATCATACCATTGTCGCGTTTGAGTTCTTTACGGGTACGTACAATTACAGCTCTGATCACTTCTGATCTTTCTAAGGGCATATTGGGTATTGCTTCTTTGATCACAGCAACAATAACGTCACCAATTTTAGCATATCGACAATTGCTAGCTCCTATGATTCGAATACACATCAATTTTCGAGCCCCGCTGTTGTCTGCTACATTCAAATGGGTTTGAGGTTGAATCATATCATTTTTTTTTTTCTTTCAATGCAAAGCAAAGGTCGAAAAAAAGAAAGAAATATTTTTTGTCCAAAACAAAAAAACATAGGTTTTTTTATCCCAAAGATCTATTTCCTTTGGTTCTACATTGCTATCCTGAAATAATGAATTGAGTTCGTATAGGCATTTTGGATGCCGCTATTAAGATAGCCTTTCTGGCTATATTTTCTGCTACTCCGCTTATTTCATAAAGTATTCTACCTGGTCTGACAACAGCTACCCAATATTCGGGGGATCCTTTCCCCGAACCCATACGTGTTTCCGTAGGTCTTACTGTAACTGGTTTGTCTGGAAAGATACGTACCCATATTTTTCCACCACGACGTGCATTTCGTGTCATTGCTCGTCGTCCTGCTTCTATTTGTCTTGATGTGATCCAAGCGGGTTCAAGTGCCTGAAGAGCATATCTACCGAAACAAATACGATTACCTCGATAAGATATTCCCTTCATTCTTCCTCTATGTTGTTTACGGAATCTGGTTCTTTTGGGGTTATAGTTGATGGTTCTTTCTCAATTCCATCTCTACTACAGAACCGGACATGAGAGTTTCTTCTCATCCGGCTCCTCGCGAATGAAAAGATTCAAATACAAAATATTTAATTAAGCTACATGGATTTAGTAAGACAAATACACTAATAATATCAAGAGATTTTTTGAAATTTCGATAATCGAATTTATTAAAAATTTTGATATACCTAAAGATATATTTTACTTCTATTTCATATATTTTTATATAGTCAGTTTTTATAAGTTATAACAAATCTTTATTTTTTCTTGTCTTTTATCATATCAGATCGCCCACATTTTAGCAGCCCAATAAAAGAAAACTAAAAAAATTCGCGGGCGAATATTTACTCTTTATCTATTTCAGTTGTAGGGTCATGACTTCTCAGAATAGATGAATTGGTCTCTGGTTCGTTCCGCCATCCCGCCCAATGAATCATGAGTATTCTTTTTCAATTGAATCTTCTGTATTCATAGGTTCCATCGTTCCTATCACTTCTTAATTAATGGTTAGGTCTGAATTCTACAACGGAGCTCTT